TGATACAGAAGATAGTTTTAATGATACAGAAGATAGTTTTAAAGATAGTTTTAATGATACAGAAGATAGTTCTAATGATATCGATGCGAAAGATAGTGATTTAACTCTAGAAGATAGTTCTAATGATAGAGAAGTTAGTTCTAATCATACAGAAGATAGTTCTAATGATACAGAAGATAGTTCTAATGATAACGATGAAACTGATGATAACTATGAAATTGACCCAGCTAGCAAATTTAGGCATTTGTGGGTTCAATGTGATAATTGTTATGGATTAAATTATAAGAGATTTTTTATATCAAAACTGAATATTTGTGAACACTGTGAATGGCATTTGAAAATGAATAGTTCAGATAGAATAGAGCTTTCGATCGATCCGGATACTTGGGATCCTATGGACGAAGACATGGTCTCTCTAGATCCCATTGAATTTCAGGACGAACCACCTTATAAAGATCGTCTTGATGCTTATCAAGCAACGACGGGATTACCCGAGGCTATTCAAACAGGCATAGGCGAACTAAATGGCATTCCCGTAGCAGTTGGGTTTATGGATTTTGAGTTTATGGGGGGCAGTATGGGATCCGTAGTCGGGGAAAAAATCACCCGTTTGATTGAATACGCTACCAATCATTTTCTACCCCTTATTATAGTGTGTGCTTCCGGGGGGGCGCGCATGCAAGAAGGAAGTGTGAGCTTGATGCAAATGGCTAAAATATCGTCTGCTTTACATGAGTATCAATTAAATAAAAAGTTATTTTATATATCAATCCTTGCATCTCCTACTACTGGTGGGGTGACGGCTAGTTTTGGTATGTTGGGTGATATCATTATTGCCGAACCCAATGCTTACATTGCGTTTGCGGGTAAAAGAGTAATTGAACAAACATTGAATATAGAAGTACCCGAAGGTTCGCAAGAGACTGAACCTTTATTCGAGAAGGGATTATTCGACCTAATCGTACCACGTAAGTTTTTAAAAAGTGTTCTGACTGAGTTATTAAAGCTCCACGCTTTCTTTCCTTTGACTAAAAATGCAAATCAAAACTAAATAGAGGGCTAAGTTCAATTATTTGTAGCAAAGGAGTAGTTAGTTTATTCGGAATTAAAATTAAAGGAAATAGGAATTTTGTTTGGCGACCTATGTACAAAGATGAATAGGTTGATTTATTTAGCTCTACGTTTTCTTCTATATCCTCACTTAGATATAGATATATAGATACTTAGATCTATACTAAGGATTGACTATAGTTATAGTTAAATAATAATCAAAATTCTTAATTATAATTATTATAAGATATCTTTATTTATAAATAATAATAACAGGTACGAACAATAAATCGAGGTACCCATTCTATGAACCTTCCCGCTTTTTTTGTGCCTTTAGTAGGCCTAGTTTTTCCGGCAATTGCAATGGCTTCTTTATCTCTTCATGTTCAAGAAAACAAGATTGTTTAGACCTGATGGACCCCATCTGTTCTATTTTTTTTTCAAAAACTTAGACTTACATCATAACTAACACAGATATCTATTTAGCGAAATATGATATAAGATGTGATTTCTGCCAAACATAAAGGCATAAAGTAAAGGACTCTTATACCTGCAGAAACATAATAATATATGGGTAAATGAATTCTAGCCGTTTTCAAATCGACCAGGATCGCTGGATGGCTGAAATAAAAAGTCCTCGGATCTATATGTATAGTGGGATCATATGAAGGGTATGTTATTTTTTTAGTTTAGATTAGATCTAAGTAATTTGATGAATTACTCCTAAAGGTTCACATCAAACTAGTGCTAGTTGATGAGAGTTACTTCGGAAACAAAACAAAAAAGGTAAAGTCAAATTAATTTGAGGGTTTCTCTCAATTCCAATAAAATAAAATCGGATCAAGTATGAATTGGCGATCAGAACATATATGGATAGAACTTATAATGGAGTCTCGAAAAATAAGTAATTTCTGCTGGGCCTTTATCCTTTTTTTAGGTTCATTAGGATTCTTATTGGTTGGAACTTCCAGTTATCTTGGTAGAAATTTAATATCTTTTTTTCCGTCTCAGCAAATCATTTTTTTTCCACAAGGTATCGTGATGTCTTTCTACGGGATCGCGGGTCTCTTTATTAGTTCCTATTTGTGGTGCACAATTTCCTGGAATGTAGGCAGCGGTTATGATCGATTCGATAGAAAGAAAGGCATAGTGTGCATTTTTCGGTGGGGATTTCCTGGAAAAAATCGTCGCATATTCCTCCGATTCCTTATAAAAGATATTCAGTCCATTAGAATAGAAGTTCAAGAGGGTATTTATGCCCGTCGTGTCCTTTATATGGACATCCGGGGCCAGGGGGCCATTCCCTTAACTCGTACTGATGAGAATTTGACTCCACGAGAAATTGAGCAAAAAGCTGCTGAATTGGCCTATTTCTTGCGTGTACCAATTGAAGTATTTTGAAAAAAAAAAAAGGGAAATGGGTGTTTTGTGGAAAAAATGCAAGAATCCTCTTTTTTTTTTTTTTCTATAACATAACCTATAACCTAAGTGAAGTTTCATCAGAAGGGTCATTTCGAGCCAAAGCGGGCGGAACAATTACAAAACGAAATTCTTTATTTTTGTCACTCGACGTTTTATTTTCTCCTTTCTTTTGTGTTCCTTAATAACCAAAAAGGTAAAGCGTTTCTTTGAGTCATTCATTGAAAGGAGACTGTTGTTTCGAATTTGCCCAATTGAGATATCGGGAAACTTTATTTTTTTAGTATTTCTTCATTGGAAATGGATTGATTTTTAGTCGATTTCTCTAGTCTTTCGAGATTAAAAGACTAATATAAAAATCACAAATAAAATAGATTAAATTAATAGGTTCCATACCTTGTATAGAACTCATGCGTGAAAGAAGGATTCGATCACATAGAGTCGACGAATGAAGTGGGTTGATTAACAATTCACAGATGAAAAAATGGCAAAAAAGAAAGCATCCACTCCTCTTGTATCTATAGTATTTTTTCCTTGGTGGCTTTCTCTCTCATTTAAAAAAAGTCTGGAATCTTGGGTTACTAATTCGTGGAATGCCGGGCAATCCGAAATTTTTTTGAATGATATTCAAGAAAGGGGTATTCTAGAAAAATTCATAGAATTAGAGGAACTCTTCGTCTTGGACGAAATGATCGAAGAATACTCGGAGACACGTCTACACAAGCTTCCTATACCTCTAGGAATACAAAAAGAAACGATCCAATTAATCAAGATACACAACGAAGATCGTATCCATACGATTTTTCACTTCTCAATAAACATAATCTGTTTTGTTATTCTCAGTGGTTATTCTATTTTGGGTAACGAAGAACTTGTTATTCTTAACTCTTGGGCCCAGGAATTCCTATATAACCTAAGCGACACAGTCAAAGCTTTTTGTATTCTTTTAGTAACCGATTTATGTATCGGATTCCATTCACCCCACGGTTGGGAATTACTGATTGGCTCTGTCTACAAAGATTTTGGATTTGTTCAGAATGATCAAATCATATCGGGTCTTGTTTCCACTTTTCCAGTCATTCTTGATACAGTTTTTAAATATTGGATTTTCCGTTATTTAAATCGCGTATCTCCGTCACTTGTAGTTATTTATCATTCAATGAATGACTGATAACGGATCCACTCATATTAATCTAATCCAATTCGAAGGTTTGCAACTTTGTAGTTGTACATAAACAAAGCGTTGAAAATTTATGCTTTCTATTTTTACCCATCTTCAGGATGAATCCTATATTATTCCAGTAACTAACAGAATCGTGGATAGGGAACTATATTAGTGACTTACCCCACCTATTGTAGAAATTTTGGTATCAACGTTTGAACCATGGAAACTAGAAATACTTTTTCTTGGATAAAGGAACAGATTACTCGATCTATTTCCGTATCGCTCGTGATATATATCATAACTCAGACGGCCATTTCAAATGCATATCCCATTTTTGCACAGCAGGGTTATGAAAATCCACGAGAAGCGACGGGGCGTATTGTATGTGCCAATTGTCATTTAGCTAACAAGCCCGTGGATATTGAGGTACCGCAAGCGGTACTTCCTGATACTGTATTTGAAGCGGTTGTTCGAATTCCTTATGATATGCAACTCAAACAAGTTCTTGCTAATGGTAAAAAGGGGGGTTTGAATGTAGGGGCTGTTCTTATTTTACCGGAAGGTTTTGAATTAGCTCCCCCCGATCGTATTTCTCCCGAGATGAAAGAAAAGCTAGGAAATTTGTCTTTTCAGAGCTATCGCCCTAATAAAAAAAATATTCTTGTGATAGGTCCTGTCCCCGGTCAGAAATATAGTGAAATTGCCTTTCCTATTCTTTCCCCTGACCCCGCTACTAAAAAAGATGTTCACTTCTTAAAATATCCTATATACGTAGGCGGGAACAGGGGAAGGGGTCAGATTTATCCTGACGGGAGCAAGAGTAACAATACAGTTTATAATGCTACAGCAGCGGGTATAGTAAGGAAAATCATACGAAAAGAAAAGAAGGGGGGATATGAAATAACCATAACAGATCCGGATGGACGTCAAGTGGTTGATATTATCCCCCCAGGACCAGAACTTCTTATTTCAGAGGGGGAATCCCTGAAATTTGATCAACCATTAACGAGTAATCCTAATGTGGGCGGATTTGGTCAGGGGGATACGGAAATAGTACTTCAAGATCCATTACGTGTCCAAGGCCTTTTATTCTTCTTGGCATCTGTTATTTTGGCACAAATCTTTTTGGTTCTTAAAAAGAAACAGTTCGAGAAGGTTCAATTGGCTGAAATGAATTTCTAGACTTGCGGATTTTTTGACATCAAGTTTGTAAAAGGGATTTTTCGTCTTCCCAGCCTTAGGCACAAGAAAGGGAATTTGCTACACCCCCTTCTTGTGCCGAAGAGAAATGATTCTTGATGCGCTTTTTCAAATATTCCTAGTCTTTTTTTACAGATTTACCGGAACCCTTTTTTATTTTTTACGC